AGTTGTACCGTACTTTAATAAATTCTTTCTATTCTAAAGTCTAACGAAAAGAAAGAAATCTAGTTTTATAAGGACCATCTAAATAGTCAAAAAAGAACTTTTATCACTAGGGTTGGGGAGTATATAGAGTGATTCAGAGAAATAATGATCCAGAAAGTTACAAAATAAGTTTCCAACTTAATCAATTATTTTCAACGAGCCCTTCCTTACATTTGATTTTGACTAAAGATCTTAATCTTATATCTATAGATATAAGAAACTTGTATTATTTTATTGTGATAGGTGGGTCGATGGGGAAAATAATAAGAATCCCCATCTCGGAAAGGATAAAATATATTCAAAAAACAAGGGGGGGGATCTTGTATCTTGTGTTTTTATTCTTTTTTCAAACAAAAAAGAAAAAACGTACCATACCAATTCGGTAGCCAGAAGACTTATCACTCTACACATTATAAAAATAAAAGGGAAGGGGGGGTCCATTTCATATTGAGCAGTTCAAACCAAACCAGTAGGGAATGGAAATCATTAACAAATCAAATAATTAACCAATTTCGCAAGTCCGGCTAATTCCGATTATTCTTTCTTATTTGGTTTGTCGCACAAAAAAACTTTTTGAATTCCCAGTAGAAAGAGATTTCGCTAACGAAACAGCTTTGAACCTTGCCCAATATCCCTTCCTTTTCCAAAAATTTTTACGAATACGTTTTTTTGACATAGAAGTACGTTTTTTTGGAACTGCCATTCAAAAATGAAGAGGGTACTCATTATTATAGGTGGATGTGAAAGACATCTATTGTTCAAAACGAATTTTGCTTTACTATATCTATCTATTTATTTTCTAGATGATATTTTCTTCCTAACCTGAAGAAAAAAGAAAAAGAAAATCCGATATGTGATTTTTTCAAAAAAAAACTTTTATCTCTTTTTTCTATTGATTGTCAAGTTTGAAAAAAGAGTATACCTAATTTATATTTTCAAATTCGACTGAGATTAGTAGGTAATCTATTACTAGTAGTTAATCTATTAAAGAAGTTATGGCTTGATAAAAACCATTTTCTCGATTTTTCGTTTTGCTTTATTGGATGGAAAGTTATTATATGTAAAGTGGCAAATATTATAGTTTCCTTTAAACATAAATGTGTTTTATTCGAATGAAAGATAATCAATCAGGTCCACAACACAATGAACTTGTTACTGATTCCGAATAAACTAACTAAATTCCTATTTTATTTGGTCAAGTTATTTACTTTAGTAGATCCTATGATTCATATCAAAATTAAGTATTGTTTTTGGTGCAATTATTTATTCTTCCTCCATAGAGGATATCCATTTTTTAATAATTGAAATTCTTATTTTATATATCTATATCTTTACCATTAATATTTAAAAAAAAGTATTTGCTTTTCACCAGTAACTTGGTCATATCATTTAACCAATTGTAACTTCTTAATTTGAATATTCGAAGTGTTTTAGAAAGACTCAGAATAATGAATTTCATAATTAAGAATCGAAAATTCGATTTAAATGTGGATTTTTTTATTGAATCCTTTCAAAACAAAAGAGGTAAGAGACGGTGAATTGGAAACAATAATAATTAATTAAAAATTTTCTTTTTTTTATGGAACATACATATCAATATGCATGGATCATACCCTTCGTTCCCCTTCCAGTCCCTATATTAATAGGAATGGGGCTTCCCCTTTTTCCGGCAGCAACAAAAAAGCTTCGTCGTATGTGGGCTTTTCCTAGTGTTTTATTGTTAAGTATAGTTATGGTTTTTTCGGCCGATCTGTCTATTCAGCAAATAAACAGGACTGATATCCATCAATATGTATGGTCTTGGATCATCAATAATGATTTTTCTTTAGAGTTTGGATGCTTGATCAATCCACTTACTTCTATTATGTCAATATTAATCACTACTGTTGGAATTATGGTTCTTATTTATAGTGACAATTATATGTCACATGATCAAGGCTATTTGAGATTTTTTGCTTATATGAGTTTTTCCAATACTTCCATGTTGGGATTAGTTACTAGTTCTAATTTGATACAAATTTATATTTTTTGGGAATTAGTTGGACTGTGCTCGTATCTATTAATAGGGTTTTGGTTCACACGACCTATTGCGGCAAATGCTTGTCAAAAGGCGTTTGTAACTAATCGTATAGGGGATTTTGGTTTATTATTAGGAATTTTAGGTCTTTATTGGATAACAGGTAGTTTCGAATTTCGGGATGTGTTCGAAATATTCAATAATTTTTTTTATAATAATGAAGTCAATTTTTTATTTGTTTCTTTGTGTGCTTTACTATTATTTGCCGGTGCAGTTGCTAAATCGGCGCAATTCCCACTTCATGTATGGTTACCTGATGCGATGGAGGGGCCTACTCCTATTTCCGCTCTTATACACGCTGCTACTATGGTAGCTGCAGGAATTTTCCTTGTAGCTCGCTTTCTTCCTCTTTTCATAGTCATACCTTCTATAATGAATCTAATA